CGCGCTAAGAAACGTTGCTTCTGTCGGCCTTTCTGTGCAATAGTCCGCCAGTAGCGGAAGAGAGGGTTACCGTACATACAAGAGTCTTCCCGTTTTGCGTAAGCTTTTTATTACCAGTTAAAGTCGTACAACAGCAGTATCTTATCTTATAGCCCGGCGCGGCGGGTCGCCTTTTGAAAAAAGTCGATAGAAGAAACTATTAGATAGATAAGGAGTAGGTGAGGACTCACTGACCTGAGCGATTTCGATCACCTAGCAGGCCTTTAATTTGGTAGGTAACATCGCCGAAGCGTATTATCTGATTTTACTACGAAGGAAGGAACTCGAAGTGAGACGGCACCGTCTTGTCCAACGCAACGATATGGTCCTCTATCATCTTCTATCCGGCCCCAACTTTTTTCCAGAATTAGAGTTCGACCGCGACTGCCCCCTTTTTTTCCGCACCAATCCTTATTGACTACTATATGTTTTTTGGGTGTATAGCTCAGTTGGTAGAGCATTGGGCTTTTAACCTAATGGTCGCAGGTTCAAGTCCTGCTATACCCAAGCCTACCTTACACTATACTATTAGTAAGGATGCATAGTAGCGTTCAAATATCACTCTTTGGCCTTTAGACTCGCTTCAGCGACTTCGCCCTTTACCTTTAAGTGACAAGGGGAGGTGAGGAGTAGTATAAGAGTGGCTCGAACTTTGATTGCCATGTAGTAATGTTCAGAACAGGGGCAGCGTCAAGCAAGGCATTAACTTCACTAACGGAACTCTCTATGTCGAAATCCATGCCAAAATGTGCTAAACAAGCCTCAAGGGGGCATTTTGTAAGAATGAAACCAAACTCTCGATCATGTTCACTGCAAAGCATTCGGTCGAATCGGGGGGTTGTTGACTGCTTTTGAACACATTGAACTCTACCGTCATATCACCAACCGTCATAGTTAAAATCCCTTTTTTAACATCAATGATTGTATTAGCAGTAGCCATAAAAGGACGTCCAAGTATAACAGGGATCTTTCTGCTTGAAATTTTGATAGGTTCTCTATCTAGGACAACGAAATCCGCTGGGAAAATCAACTTGTCAACCTTGACCAATACATCTCTTCAATGATACCACGAGGAATTTTGACAGACAATTCGAGTGTTATAGAAGTCGGTTTTAGCTCACCAAGCCTTAATTGCTCGTAAACAGAATATGGCATCAAATTTACGCTAGCCCCAAGATCGAGTAATGCCTTCTCGAATTGATGATCTCCAATGACACAAGAAATAGTGAAACTCCCTGGATCCTTGCACTTAGTTGGGATTTTACGCGGCGCGAACTTCCTCAGAAAGTGAAACCCTCTCTTGCACCCTTGTGTGCAAAGATCTTTAAGCATAGGAAGGAATTTGCTTGATAGCATCAAGTAATGGGAGATTTATTTGGACTTTCTTAAACATCTCCATGATTTCATTGTAATGAGTGTCTTTCTTGGGCGCAACCAACCGTTGAGGATATGGAGGCTTGGGAATGTAGTGTGGCACAGGATTAGGCTTTGATGAATTTAATACATGAGCAGTAGTTCTCTATGTTATCCTTCTCCTAGATACATTTTCATGACATTTATGCGCCATGTTAGTGTAATTCAAGGCCGGTAGATACATCTGAAAGAAAGAAGGCTATGAAAGAAAGATCGGAAGAAGCGGTGTCCGGGCGAACGAAAAACGAGAGACAAAAACTATCGAAATGCAGCTCAATTTACTATGTTTTCGAAAAAGGTTCGATTTCACGTCTTTTTGAGAAAGTCCTGAATCGTACGAATGAATCCAGTGCAATCAAGCAGGGTAAAATGACTTCTTTCACAGCCCGCCGTTGGCGCCTCACACCTCCACCTTGGTCTACCATTTGTTTAGACGAGCCAAAACACAACACCCCAAACTTTCATCTAAATGTAGGAAACAATTAAAGTCTCCCATTATAGCCCAACAATTTGGAGCAGGAGGTGAATGAGAGCTTTCCATTTGCGCGATTGCTACCGGGACCCCGAATTAACTAAAAGGTTCTGATGTAATCATTTTTATATCATTTCTTCTGACTGAAGACCATATACTTACTTGGCGCGACTACAAACACCGCGATTTTCCATCTATGCGAATCCATTTGTATCTTCCAATACATCATGTCGATTGCTCGACCGTTACCCGGGTGGCACATACCCGAGCTCCCCTTTATATCCCACTTGAGCATCTGGATCAATACCAGCAAAAGCAGCTCTATGGATGGGGTTCTAGAAATCTCGTAAAAGGGGGTCAGTCTCGTCTTGCAGAACAGAAAGTAGAAGATGACTCCGGGGATTAATTAAAATAGAGTCGCTGTCGTAGTGGTCTATACTTCGACAGGTCTTGGAGTACTGAGTTGCATGGGAAAAAGGATAGGTAATTGCTCTACCGCACTCGACTTATGTCAAAAGGAGATGTCCTTAACGGGATGGGTATCAATGAATTGCCTTTGCGCCTCGCACGTGGTAGCTGTGAGGGGAAGCCCCCCGATTCCCTTCCAACCACTGGAACCGAAGCTGCACCTTTCTCTTCAAAGTGAGTCTGCTTAGTCAGAATATTATAAATGCCATGGATGCAAAGATACTCAGCGAGTGAACTAGGTTTTGCTATTCCTTCTCGAGCTTCTATTTCTTCCGTTAAAGGAGATTCGGGAAAAGATGGAATAGGAAGACGTGTTTCCAGAACAAACAAGATACGGGTTGAGAAGGGGGAGTTAGCAAAGTTAGACAAGATTGGAATGGGCATAGGAACATGTATTGATGTACCAGATCGGCTAATGCTCCCAGGTTGATGCGATGTATTCCACCAGTTGACTGAAGACTTTATTATTGGTATATCGATCGGTCCAGCACGGATTGAAATAGAAGCCGGTTCGACAGGAAGCTTTTGAAAACGCAGTGCACCCAGGTAAATAAGGAACGAGATGAATACAGAGGTTAAACGAGCATCCCACACCCAAAAGGTGCCCCACATAGGTCTTCCCCGAAACCCCCCAGTAACTAAGGTAAACAACGTAAAAAAGGCACCCATTTCTGTACCGGTTCCGGAAGAGCGAAGAAAAAGGGGATGTTTTGTTAATAGGAAAAAGAAAGTGCTTATAGCCGTAGCGATATAAACAAGAATACTCATCCGAGCCGCAGGAACATGTACATACAGAATACGCGAATTTCCACCTTGTTGAAGATCTAGTGGTGCTACCCGAAGACTTAAATGAATAGCCATCGCTGTTAAGAACAACCGAGATCCAATGATAATTTGCGCGTAGCTTCTGGTCTTTGACATCAAAAAATAAGGTCGTAATAACGAAACGGACATGCGAGAATTTGGTCCTAGCTAGTGGAACAAGAAAGACATGGATCTATATTCAATACGCAATCAAAGGATTTCCCCTGCTTTGTTTTCGCTCCGCTCGTGCGCGGCACTCCTTGCTCGCGGAGCGGCATACCGGAAAAAGAAAGATAAATTGGGTAGGAAAGACTTTTTTGTATAAGCAAATAGAAAGGAGAGTATTAAGGAAGTTGGTTGTTATATCGCCATTGTTTCAAAAGCTTACGTACTTTGATAACCGAAGAAACTTTGTGCGGCTTCTGATGAACAGATTGAAGTGCTTCCTTCATGGATTGCAGCTCGGCAAGATCGAATTTATTGTCCTTATAGTGGGAAATGAAAACCTTTTGCCTGACGGAGGCGCATTGTATCCATTTATCGTTGGGAAACTTTTGTTTAAAAAGCTCGACTATCTCGACTTTGAGCTTAAAATGCTCAAAAGCACAGGATAGTCGAATATCGTCCTGTTCACCAGATAAAGAATTTTCCCCTTTTGCAAGGCCCAGCCTATCTTTCTCTGTCTGTGTTTGTGCTCTGCCATAATATCTTCGATCCCTTATATAGTTTTTTGACAAAAAGGGGATTTAGTAGTAAAATGAAAGCAGCGGCCGGGTAAAGAAGAAAAAAGAAGACGGCACCACCATAAATGATTAGTCTAGATAGAAAGGTGGTTTGCTTCCTTCCTAAAGTTTTGAAGAATTCATCTTCTTTATTATCGATAAAAAAGAAATAAATATTGAGTACCGCTATCTGCGACGCGAAAGTCGTAAGCCAAGGACATATCCACGAATAAGTTTCATTCACAGTCATATAAGAAAGTAAAACGATTAAAAAAACTAATTTACTGAGAATAATTCTGACTTTTCCTAGATCAAAAATCTTTTGGAGTGATTCTTTTTTTTTGAAACTAGCCCCATAGAAATAGCAAAAAATGAGCGGGATGGAATGATGTAAAAAGACGGACGTGTTTTGAGTTATGACTCCTCCAATTATAACATTCATGATTATATAAGAAAGAGATGTTATCACTTGTTCCCACCCCGTTTTGCTTAGGAAGCACAAATAGATAACCAAGGCCCCGGCCCCTAAAAAGAGAATCTGTAGGTGAAAGCCGGTCTCTCTAAAATCTCCTATGCATAATCGAAGGAAAAGTCAGGAAAAGAATAGTGATTTGTTAGGGGACTCTTCTTCTTTGTGTAATAATAAAAAGCGGAGTAGATACAGGAATATTAGCTGAAGAACCAAAGCGGACCCCCACAACAAGATCTCAGGGGAAATACGCAAATATGCGAAAAGTATGACAAAAAAGATCCCATTTAAGGATAAAAAGCCTTTGTATTCGACGATAAGGAATTCCAGTACTAAGAAAAGGTAAAAAAGAATCAAAAATATGTGTACCGAGAATTTATCCAATAGAATTAAAATCGATAAATAGCTAAGAAAAAAATAGAAAACCGCTTGAAAGCGGCTAAGCGGAGTTGAAGCAAAAAAAGATAGCGGAACACTCACCCATGATGAGTAGGATTTTGACAAAGATTTCCTTGTCTATCGCGAGCATGTGATTACAAACAAAAATTATAACATATAAAAATACGAAACTAAAAATGTTGAGGAAGAATACCATATCAGGTTTATCTTTAACTTGCGTTAAAGCGGCTTTCATCTTTAGGAAAAGCCATGTTTTATCTTTCGTTCTTTCAGACACCCGCCACAGAATCTCTATATAGATAGATAGATAAATGAACAACCAATAGATAGCACCCAATAGGTTGAAAGAAAGAAGGTCAGTCAAATCCAAGGACCATGCTGCTCCCGCCAAAGCAAGAAAAGCTGCAAGAATAGCGGATCCAGTCCCGAAGACTTGCTGCCATCGTAAGACTTCTGATTGTAAGGCATTACCACTAGATAACTGAAAACTGGAATTAGATCTTGGAAATGATCGACTCAAATAGATGCTCATCGTAAACTTTTGACTGTTAGATTCTTGCTCTAAACAAATAAGAAAGACTTGTAAGACATCGCTGGTTGGTCCAACCAAGAAAGACATGGGATTTTGTGTGCGTTTTCTTACGATATTTCGAGTTGGATGAAAACAGCGCCCCTAAAGGACTTCTCAACCGTCTTTTCTACATGTTTACCATACACCGAATTCAATCAATATGGCTTGTGACAAGGGTCAAGTGTGGATTCGAACCTTTGCCAAACCGATGCCTTACCACTTGGCGGGCAATGAAATTGTTGATTGAAAGCAAAAGAGCTCGACCTATGGGAGTGACTTACTCGACTGCTAAGGAGAGGGAGAGGAACTGCAAGTGTGGTTCGCTCGACTAGTTCAGTTCTGTTCAATAAAGCTCGACAGCGGCTCCAAAGGAGAGCTCTTAGTTAGGAGAGGGCAGACTCACTTTGATCAAAACCCTCACGCGCAGCAAAGAAAGCGTTTTAGAGCTTTAGCATGTAAGGGTTTAAAGCTCGACTGACATTAGAGGGTCAGTCACGCGTACCATACTTTAAAAGAAAGCCGCCCAAAAGCGAAACTCGTGATATAAACTCTCTTTCCCGTCCCATCGATCAATTGCTTTCCTGAGTACATATGCACTTGGCTTGGCCAATATTCATTATATTTCTTCTTTCGGGCTTAGTCCGTTCGGTCACCTGCTAGAACTGTAACGCTTTTATTCATCTTTACTCGCTCTAATCAAGAAAAAAATCCCAATATCGAAATTAAGTATTCAATATCCGATTTGAGACACGTACCATAGAAGATTCGAGGGTGACATATAAGAATATATTTGGGCTGTGACAGAAGTGATTGGGTTTCATTCAGGCATTCCCCTCTTTGGTCAAGGCACTGACGAAGGAAGTGAGAAAGGCGGCTGCTAAGGTAGCGAAGGAAAGGCAAGCCGATGTTTTAAGCCCTTAATGAGGTGTGCGGAACAAGAGATGAGAGTCAGACGAAGAGGGATCGGATAGGTCTGAAGATCCTATAGATGGGTTAGGCACATGAGCAGCATATCCTTCTTTCTTTCGCGGCCGAAGAAATGCCTTGTTGCGCGGCTTGTTAGCTTTAAGGAAAGGAAAAGTCCCTTTATTTCATAACCGATGCAAAAGGAATTGCTCGATTCCGACCGTTTATTAAAGGGAAAAGACAGTTGACGGCTAAAAGGTAAAGTCGCGGGTAACCTAAAGTCCTGCTCCGCGGTTAGCATAACAACTGCAATAACAAATCCCCGAGATCGAAAGGGTGAATTAGCTCATTTGACCAGGATCTTACTAGAAGGAATCCGTTATTAAAGGAAATGCCAATTCCTAGCGGCAAGAGGTGATATTCCTCTCCTTGATTGGTTGCCTCCTGTTCCGATTACTGGTTGTGCGGACATCTTTCCCAGCATCCGAACCAAAGGTGCCTCTCTTTCAGAGCCTCCTTTGTTGGTTCCCACTTCGCTTCGTTCAGAACCGCACCTTTCTCATTTAGGGTAGGGCTAAGTTAACGACACAGGGGCTAATAAGGGCTTTGTTGCCACTTTGAGTATGTAAGAGGTAAACTTCCATGATGCCTAAGGAGCAGCGGTTTAAACCATCGGAAATAGTCTCTTTCGGCATCTTGTTCAGTTGGATTGAAAGAAAGCTAACAAGAAGTAAACTATCTATAACTGCATTTCGCTTAGCAAGCCATTGAAATACTCTCCTTTATAGTCGAGCTCTTTCGACCCCCGTGGTTACCTATCGAGTAGGAAAAGTCGATTAAAGACTCTGATGAAGACAGGTCATTCGAAGGAGTTAGCTCCGAAGTTGTTAGCTCTCTTCCTGTATTCTTAGTCGTCAATTCTTGTGGCTATGCGCCCGTTGCGCTTAATCTCTTTCAAAGACTGGAAAGAAGTGAAGGAGTCCTCCTATCCGCGCCAAAGGCGAGCTTGTCGTTGTTCACCATTCAGACTTGGTTACATCGTTAACAGGGCAGCCTTTCTTGGGTATTATTCCTCTCTTCGCCCCGCATAAAAGCCTTGTGCGCTATGAGACCCCATAAGTTGACAACGGTTCCTTCTTCATAGCCTTTGATGCCGGAGAGATAGAAACGACTTTCTCACCTCCTTCGTGTAGTTCCTCTGCTTCATTGATTGATTAACATGGAACTATCACCGAAACCAAGGGAAAGCCCACGAGCCGACCGCGACTCTGTTGTTTCGTTTCGCCCGGATCGAGAACTGTCACCTTCAGATATAATAGATCCGGACTGGCACTGACGAAGAAAGCTCAGGACTGGATTGACTGACAAGCGGTATCAATTGCCATAGGTTCCAAAAGAGAGCAAGTAAACTCCTTGTCCGCTTCGCTCCCCGGGAGAAGTTTGCGGAGCACCTCGCTGTTTAGATTGGATATTCCGTATCACCTATATATCCCTAAGATTGATTGGTCGCTAACACCTTTCCTTGTCCTTTCAGTTAGGTCATTCTGATTCAAATAATTCCTTCCAGCACTGTGCGAAAGTACGTGATTGAACCACCTAATGCAGTAATTATGACGATTTCTCCTTTACTGTAACCTTGAAAACTCCACCGGATCTAAACGGGTTCGCATTGCCGGCTTACACGTCCCGCACTCCGTGCCTGGGACATTGTCGGTAAGCACCCTGGATACTAGCCGTCTCACACGGTCTCGTGCGCAAGGTTCGAATGGATGATGGTATCATCATCACATACGTTATTAAATGTAATGCGAAACGGAGCGATTAGCGATTAACAACGAGTCGTATAACTATAGCATTGATCTCATGGCTTGGATAGTCAGTCCCTCTTGAAGCATTCTTCTTGAAACTCTGTTCTTTCTTTAATCATCCTTTCATAATTGGAAGCCTCAGTAACAAGATCCCCAAAGTCTTTAATCCTCATAGCATTAAGATGCATTCTGATCTCATTATTTAGACCTTTCAGCCCAATTCTGCATACTTGTTGATTATCCATCTGGTCAACACAACGAGCTTACATCTTCGCCTTTGGCGCCTTTGGAGAAAGAGCGCAGCGTTTTCACTGGTTTGTTGTCGCATGTGGCTTGAGTGCTTCCAAACCGAGCATGGAAAAGGGTTTCCAACTCATTCATCCGCTCCAAACTTCTATACGGCTGACAAGGTTGGAAAAAGCTTCATTTTTTGATCACTGCATTACCACATTGATTGGTAAATTGAGCAATGTGTTCCATTGTGACTCTTCTAGAATCCTCCCACAGTAAAGACTGGGGTTCTAAATCCTCTTGGGAACTCTAATTGATCCACTTCATATGGATGAGGAGGTCAACATGCCGATCGGTTCTTCTGTTCTGGGGACTCCGCTAACGCTATGATCCGGTCAAGGCGAATGGATGTGGCCATTTACTACTTAAGATATTGTGTTAGCAAGCAAGACGTGACTTCTCGCTGATGATGTTTAGTCAGGTCCTCTCTATGAAAATCGTCGTCTGTCTCACTTCCGCCTTCTCCGTTCTTCTGCGAAAAGAATGTTCCGCTGATATGTATAGCCGTTGTGGTTCTTCCGCACTGGTGCGTGCCTCAGAGAGGTCATTCTTGAGGCTAGGGGCATGGCTCTCGTCCTATACATCCGAATGGATTTTCCCCGCCGGAGGAAATGGATCTGTCCCTGCAACTCATTTTTGTTTCTTGGGGAGTGTCTCGTTACTGCGGCAGGGAGCCGCGAGGGATTTTTATTTATCTAAAAATAATATGGGCCTTGTTACGTTTAGAAACCGGGGCTAAATAGACAAGCACTAAGTCAATCGGAGTGGATCGGACCTAACGGGTGGCTGCGAAGTTTCTCGTGCGAGCGATGTCTTTCACTCGACCCAAAAGGAAGTTAGTCCTAAGGGCGTGAAGAGCCCCGCGCGAAGGAATGGATTTTTTTTAGGATAAGAAGAGCTTTTCCGGCGGAAGAAGCCTATTTCCTGTGGTAGTTTACTTTCTTAGTGCGAAACGCTAAGGCAGTAAAGTAAACTTGCTTACTTGTTAGAGTAACGCAACCCATTTGTCTTTTTCATCCGCTGCATGACGCATGGAGGTATCTCGCTCCACCTCTGGACTTCGCCTAACCCAAACAAAGTATACTCTTGAATTTCAGCTTGTTCCTGTTCGTCTATTCGGGACGGGTAGGCAGCCCACATACATGAAGAGAAGAAGAGAGGGGGGGGGGAGTGACTTGCTTAGTGCTTGCGCTAAGCAAGGCGGTCGAAGAAGGTTCTGAAAGAAAGCAACCGATGCTTTGGTCATTCAGCTGACTCCTTGCTCCCAGTCCGTGCTTGCTGTCATGCTGGCGCAGGGGTTTCGGCCGGTTTTACCTACTATTGGATTTGAACCAATGACTCTCGCCGTATGAAAGCGATACTCTAACCGCTGAGTCAAGTAGGTCAAGCTGAGTCAAGTCAGAGAAAATAGACCCATATAAGAGAAAGCCGCGCAACCAGAGTTGCCCTTACTATACAAGGGGGGGCGGAGCGCTAAGAAAGAGAAGAGAAAGCGTTATCACTCTACGAAATGAAGCAGCGGCTAGCACGCTAAGATCAACCACTTGGAGAACGTGAAGCCTTTATTTCTCGGTCGTTTGTCTTAATCTTAATATAAGTGGATTCCGATTCATGCAGTCGTTCTTTGCTGCATTGGTG